TCGACTTCCCCTGGGGGTAGGGTACTATAATATAAAAGGAAGTTGATCATGGATTCTCAATAAGCCTAATCAATAAACCTAAAATGGAGTTGATTCTTCCTGGGTCGATGCCCGAGCGGTTAATGGGGACGGACTGTAAATTCGTTGGCAATATGTCTACGCTGGTTCAAATCCAGCTCGGCCCAAAACCCCTCTCACCCACTCTGAGATGAAGATTTTTGTCCTTCTGAAACGGCCGATACGTGGAATATATAAAAGAGTAAAAATATCTGTTTGTGATTTGTTTGTTCTAGTAATTTGGATTTGTTCCGGGAAATAGTTGATCCAGATAATAATCTCGATTCATATTATGTGATAATTTGAAAAGAAAAAAAAAAAGTATAAAGTAAAGTATAAGGAAAAAAGGAAAACCCGTTTTCTTTAGTTTTAGTGAAAGAATTTTTCACCATTTTTTTTTGACATGAAGAAAATTGACTAGTAATTCCTCGTGTTCTCATTCAAGTACATATTCATGCAGATATCAATATATCATATCACTTATCACTCCCTTCTCGTTTACAACACAAACATTCGAACTATAAATGGTTTGAATCTAATTATAAAAAAAGAGATTGTCTACCTTAATTCCTTGGGATTGTAGTTCAATTGGTTAGAGCACCGCCCTGTCAAGGCGGAAGCTGCGGGTTCGAGCCCCGTCAGTCCCGACGGATCCAACAACCAATAAAAGAAAGGGTAAATAACTCTATTTTTTAGACCCTCCATAAAGGCCGTTTTTTTTTTCTAAATGAAAATCTTCATTTTCATATAAAATTGTTTAGTAATAATTCAATTTCCACTTGAATTAAAGTTCCAGCAAAAACCGAAAAAAAAAAAATTAAGGAATTTGATACAATATTCTATTTTTTGTCCCAGTACTCGTCTTTTTAATACTTTTTTTTTATTCTTACAAGATAAAATAAATAAAAAAAGTATTAAAAAGAAAGGTATTTTATAACTTCACCCCTTATCTTTTTTTGTCCGTTTTTCATCCATTTTTTTGTTTTTTTGTAACTAATGGAAGTGTAAAAAAAGAAAAGTGGTCAGATGAGACTTCGTTCGATGATTTATTGTACAAGGAAAACTTTAGTTTATGGTAAAAAAAAAAGAATGATATCTTGATTAGATCACGAATTCTATAATATATATCTGCATTTATATTTATTTTTGATTCAGTATAGATAAAAGATTCGCCTATGTTATACTATCCAATTTGCAACGGCGAATTGATATGATAGTTAAGGTATTGTTATTCATGATATAAATTCATGATATTAATCCGATTCAATTGAATTTACAGGTTTCATTTTGATCATCTCTATGGGATTAAATCCCGAGTTATTGCGAACTTAAAAAACGATGAAATTATGGAAGTAAATATTCTTGCATTTATTGCTACTGCGCTATTCATTCTAGTTCCTACTGCTTTTCTACTTATCATTTATGTAAAAACGGTCAGCCAAAATGATTAGTTTGAATGAAACTTGACTTCTTAGTTCTTTATCAATGATTTAAAAATAGAATTATAAGGGTATTGCAATTGCGTTTCTTAGCTGAAAAATGAGCAGGCTAGAATCATCAGTATTCGATGCTATTTGATAGCAGTATGGTAGAAAGAAATCGATTTCTTTCTACCCTACTTTTTCGATTTTTTTTATTTATTTAGTATTAGATAGATTTTTCTTTTTTTTGTCGTTTAGAAAGTTGGACTATACTAAAGATACAGACTTAATATTAATAATTAAGATATTTAATATTGACTAATTTATAATGCACTCGTTATGTACATATTGATCTTAATTCTATATTCTATTGTTTTGCTCCAGCTATTTGATCGATTTGTATTCAGTCTGATCAATCCGAAATAATCCAAAGGCAACTCTTACTTTCATTTTACAGTTCCAATTATTAGATTTCGAATTTTTTTTTTCAAAAAAGAAACATAATAAAAGTATCTGTAAAAATACTTTAGGGAGTGATCTCTAAAACAATTGATATGGTTTGATTCCTCAACCAAAAACAAAATGAGTTAAAATTAGCTACGTTAACTAGTATTTCTAGAGTCCACTTCTTCCCCATACTACAAGTGAAAGAGAAAATGTAAAGACTACCATTAAAGCAGCCCAAGCGAGACTTACAATATCCATGTGAATTATGTCCCCTATTTCTATGAATATGAAGGAATTATTCCATTATTGTTTACTAATAATAGTGAAATCAATGGTACATAGTCAAAAAAGTGTCGGACTCTTTTTAAATTTAATGAACTAATCCAAGAAATTCACATATATATAACATATAAAAAATTACCCCATGATTTTAAATAGGCTATTCCACCGGTTACTGAAAAGAAGGTTTATCAATCCAACCTTAATTGAATACCTGAGTACTAAGGGATTCTTTTTAGTTTGTATACAAACTATATCCCTTATCCCTTCTGCAATTATTAACTACTACTTAGTTAGTATATTACCCCGCACCCAATTGGCTCCAATAGGAATGTAAAGTAAGGGCTCTCAAAATTTATACTCCTATTGCTTGCTACTTACTCAAAAATCTCCTTGAATTTTGAATTATAGATACAAAGATTTACAGCGCACTAAATGCTTCGAATCAGTATCAAGAGACCCTTGCCTTTAATCGGGCTGGGGAATAATTCAGTGAGTTATAGGTTATAGAAGGCGATAAGGGATTAGTCTATTTCCCTTTTTTCAGGCGGCACCCGGATTTGAACTGGGGAATAAAGGATTTGCAGTCCTCCGCCTTACCACTCGGCCATGCCGCCAAAAAAAATAGATGCAAATAGTATCTTTTGGGGTGGATTAATGCACTTTTTTATTGTAGTACTTGAACAAAAAAAGACTTCCAGTCACAAAAGTCAAAAATCATAAGAAATTGGAACCATTAACTATTTGCGAATTCATGAACGGGTCTTAGATTCTGACTTCAAAGCATGTTTCCCTAATGACATAAGAAAATCCAAATGATAACTAATCATTATTATTGCGTCTTTTCACAAAACTCTTTATTTCTATTTTCTTTTTCTCAATTTTAATTATAACACCAATTATGACTATATGTAAACCCCGGAACCATAACAGAAATTACACAGACAATTTCTTATATACGATATATAGATATCAAGGCACGTATTAAAATGGATTATTTACTAACTAAAACTCGCTTTACTTTACAATACAAGCGGCTATTACAAATTATAATAACTGTTACTAAAATATATCTTTTCTACGCAAATAGGTAAAAAAAAAACCAAAAGGCATTAAGTAATAAAAAAACTCTATCAATTTTTCTTATTATTCTTATCTCGGTGAAGGGATCAAATCCTACGATCTGTTTCTTTTTGAGTATCCAATCGAAGTAATTAATTGGAGTAATTAATATTATAATATAATAATGGTAGAAAGGGAACCTAAATATATCTAATTAATCAGCCTAATTCTTTTTAAAAAAATGTTTTATCAACCTCTTTCCTCTTATATCTGTTGTAAATTCAGTATTTAGTATGAGTAGTTCATTTTCTGTATTCTGTATTTCATACGTTCCATATATGTGGCATTTTTTAATCAAATTTTATGTGATTTAGTAAACAGAATATAAATTCCATCAGAGCTAGATCGATCGATATGATTCAATAACGAATGATCAAAAACTGGGATGTTTAAACAAATGAGGGGTTGGGGTCAAATGTTACGAGAGGGAAATGAGCTGATGTCTACAATACCCGGGTTTAATCAGATCCAATTTGAAGGATTTTGTCGGTTCATTGATCAGGGCTTACCGGAAGAGCTTTATAAGTTTCCAAAAATTGAAGATATAGATCAAGAAATTGAATTTCAATTATTTGTCGAAACCCATCAATTGGTAGAACCAGTGATAAAAGAAAAGGATGCTGTGTATAAATCACTTACATATTCTTCTGAATTATATGTATCCGCAGGATTAATTTGGAAAACCGGCAGGGAGATGCAAGAACAAACCATTTTTATTGGAAACATTCCTCTAATGAATTCCCTGGGAACATTTATCGTAAATGGAATATACAGAATTGTGATCAATCAAATATTGCAAAGCCCCGGTATTTATTATCGGTCGGACTTGGACCATAATGGAATTTCAGTCTATACCGGCACCATAATATCAGATTGGGGAGGAAGATCAGAATTAGAGATTGATAGAAAAGCAAGGATATGGGCTCGTGTGAGTAGGAAACAGAAAATATCTATTCTAGTTCTATCATCAGCTATGGGTTCGAATCTAAAAGAAATTCTGGATAATGTTTGTTACCCGGAAATTTTCTTGTCTTTTTTGAATGATAAAGAGAAAAAAATTTTTGGGTCAAAGGAAAATGCCATTTTGGAGTTTTATCAACAGTTTGCTTGTGTAGGGGGGGACCCGGTATTTTCGGAATCTTTATGTAAAGAATTACAAAAAAAATTCTTTCAACAAAAATGCGAATTAGGAAGGATTGGTCGACGCAATATGAACCGTCGACTGAATCTTGATATACCCCCCAAAAATACGTTTTTGTTACCGCGTGATATATTGGCAGCTACGGATCATTTGATTGGAATGAAATTTGGAATGGGTACACTTGATGATATGAATCATTTGAAAAATAAACGTATTCGCTCTGTAGCAGATCTTTTACAAGATCAATTTGGATTGGCTCTGGTTCGTTTAGAAAATGTGATTCGAGGAACGATATGTGGAGCAATTCGGCATAAATTAATACCGACTCCTCAGAATTTGGTAACTTCAACTCCACTAACAACGACTTATGAATCTTTTTTTGGGTTACATCCATTATCTCAAGTTTTGGATCGAACTAATCCATTGACACAAATTGTTCATGGACGAAAATTGAGTTATTTGGGACCTGGAGGATTGACAGGGCGAACGGCTAGTTTTCGGATACGAGATATCCATCCTAGTCACTACGGGCGTATTTGCCCAATTGACACGTCTGAAGGCATTAATGTTGGACTTATTGGATCCTTAGCAATTCATGCAAGAATTGGTCTTTTGGGATCTCTAGAAAGTCCTTTTTATAAAATTTCAGAGAGATCCACAAGGGTACAGATGCTTTTTTTATCACCAAGTAGGGATGAATACTATATGGTATCCACGGGAAATTCTTTGGCCCTGAATCAAGGTATTCAGGAAGAACAGGTTGTTCCGGCTCGATACCGTCAAGAATTCCTGACTATTGCGTGGGAACAGGTGCATCTTCGAAGTATTTTTCCTTTCCAATATTTTTCTATTGGAGCTTCCCTCATTCCTTTTATCGAGCACAACGACGCAAATCGAGCTTTAATGAGTTCTAATATGCAACGTCAAGCAGTTCCGCTTTCTCAGTCCGAGAAATGCATTGTTGGAACCGGGTTGGAACGCCAAGCGGCCCTGGATTCGGGGGTTCTCGCTATAGCCGAACATGAGGGAAAGATCATTTATACCGATACGGATAAGATCGTTTTATCTGGTAATGGGGATACTCAAAGCATTCCATTAGTTATGTATCAACGTTCCAACAAAAATACTTGTTTGCACCAAAAACCCCGGATTCCGCGGAGTAAATGCATTAAAAAGGGACAGCAACTTTTAGCAGATGGTGCCGCTACAGTTGGGGGCGAACTAGCTTTAGGAAAAAACGTATTAGTGGCTTATATGCCGTGGGAAGGTTACAATTTTGAAGATGCGGTACTCATTAGTGAGCGTCTTGCATATGAAGATATTTATACTTCTTTTCACATCCGGAAATATGAAATTCAGACTTATGTGACAAGTCAAGGACCCGAAAGGGTCACTAGTGAAATACCGCATTTAGAAACCCATTTACTCCGCAATTTAGACAAAAATGGAATTGCGAGGTTGGGATCATGGGTAGAAACAGGTGATATTTTGGTAGGTAAATTAACACCCCAGATGGCAAAAGAGTCTTCGTATGCCCCCGAGGATCGATTATTACGAGCCATACTTGGTATTCAGGTATCCACATCAAAAGAAACTTGTCTAAAACTCCCTATAGGGGGTCGGGGTAGAGTTATTGATGTGAGGTGGATCCAGAAAAAAGGGGGCTCTAGTTATAATCCAGAAACAATTCATGTATATATTTTACAGAAACGTAAAATAAAAGTTGGCGATAAAGTAGCTGGAAGACATGGAAATAAAGGTATCATTTCCAAAATTTTGCCTAGACAAGATATGCCTTATTTGCAAGACGGAAGGCCTGTTGATATGGTCTTTAACCCCCTAGGAGTACCTTCACGAATGAATGTAGGACAGATATTTGAATGTTCGCTCGGGTTAGCGGGAGGTCTGCTAGATAGACATTATCGAATAGCACCTTTTGATGAGAGATATGAACAAGAGGCTTCGAGAAAACTAGTGTTTTCTGAATTATATAAAGCCAGTAAACAAACGGCAAAGCCGTGGATATTTGAACCCGAGTATCCGGGAAAGAGTAGAATATTTGATGGGAGAACGGGAGATCTTTTTGAACAACCTGTTATAATAGGAAATCCTTATATATTGAAATTAATTCATCAAGTTGATGATAAAATCCACGGACGTTCTAGTGGACATTATGCACTTGTTACACAACAACCCCTTCGAGGAAGAGCCAAGCAAGGAGGACAACGAGTAGGAGAAATGGAAGTTTGGGCTCTAGAAGGATTTGGTGTTGCTCATATTTTACAAGAGATGCTTACTTATAAATCGGATCATATTAAAGCTCGCCAGGAAGTACTGGGTACGACGATCATTGGGGGAACAATACCGAACCCTGAAGATGCTCCCGAATCTTTTAGACTGCTCGTTCGAGAACTACGATCTTTGGCTCTGGAACTGAATCATGTCCTTGTATCTGAGAAAACCTTCCAGATTAATAGGATGGAAGCTTAATCGGAATAAATTAGAATTTTTCTTCTATGATCGATCAGTATAAACATCAACAACTCAGAATTGGATCAGTTTCGCCTAAACAAATAAGTGCTTGGGCCACAAAAATCCTACCTAATGGAGAGATAGTTGGAGAGGTGACAAAACCTTATACTTTTCATTACAAAACCAATAAACCAGAAAAAGATGGATTATTTTGTGAAAGAATTTTTGGGCCTATAAAAAGCGGAATTTGTGCTTGTGGAAATTATCGAGTAATCAGAAATGAAAAAGAAGACCCAAAATTTTGTGAACAATGCGGAGTCGAATTTGTTGATTCTCGAATACGAAGGTATCAAATGGGCTATATTCAATTGGCATGCCCCGTAACCCACGTGTGGTATTTGAAACGTCTTCCCAGTTATATCGCGAATTTTTTGGATAAACCTCTTAAAGAATTAGAGGGCCTAGTATACTGCGATGTGTGATTTGATCGACATTTTGATTTTACAGATTCGGAATGAGAACCTGTCATCCCATTCAATCCGGGGGGATGCCCCGGCTCTG